TGATGAGCCTCGTTTTGAGGAATTCATGGAATAATCCATTTTCATGGAATAATGAATTAAGGAAGAAAGGATATGAGTCTACCGCTTACAAGAAAAGATCTCATGATAGTCAATATGGGCCCTCACCACCCATCAATGCATGGTGTTCTTCGACTGATCGTTACTCTCGATGGTGAAGATGTTATTGATTGTGAACCCATATTAGGCTATTTACACAGAGGAATGGAAAAAATTGGCGAATAGGAAAGCTACTTAGGCAGGAGATAGGAAAATTCCTTAAGAAAGAAAAAAGAATAAGAACACAGATACATAACATAAAAAAAAGAATAAATAAGACGAAATTCGCCCTCCCCCTACATATTTAATTTCTTCTCCTATACAAAAACTAGCAAGACCCACTCCATTGGTAATTCCATCAATGACACCCTTGTCGAAAAACTGCGTTAGTTCGGTTAATCCTCTTATACCCAAGGTAAAGGTCCTAGTATAGAAAATATCTATATAACCACGATTATATGACCAACTATATATCTTTTTTTTTAGTTGATGGAAAAAATTGTTTTTCGGACCCCCTTTTACAAAGGAATTTATTAAATCCAAATTCTGAAAAAAAGAGTAAGCGGATCCATAAAAGATATATGCTATGAATAGACCAAAAATAGCTAGACTTACAGAAGAAATTGCATTAGTGATAAATTCATATGAATTTATGGAAGAATTAGAACTTTCTTGGAAAAAGTTTATTGAGGGAGTTAGCCACTTTGATAATATGGTTAATTCCCCTATTTCATTATCAAAATGGATTCCTATAGATCCAACGAGCAAAGTACAAAGCAGTAATATAAGAAGAGGAAATAGCATAGTATTTCCCGGTTCATGAGGATAAACAAAAGTGTTTTTAGCCCCCAAGGAAGTACTAAAGGATCCTATCCTATTTCCTGTATTAACATGAATTTTGGATATATTTTGTGAAAAAAAAGAAACTCCACTCTTCGTTGTTGATAAAACGAAATCTCTATTGACTCCTTTAGATATCCTTTTTCCCCATAACGATATTGAATACAACGAATCCTCTTTAGTACTACTGTAATTTTGAAAATGAACACGCAAATACCCATCAAAAGTAAGTAAATATATCCGAAACATATAAAACGCAGTTAATCCTGCAGTAAAAGAAGCTATTATTCCAAAAAAGGGTGAATATAACCAACTATTACTAAGGATTTCATCTTTGGACCAGAAGCAAGCAAGAGGTGGAATACCACAAAGAGAAAGGGTACCCCATAAAAAACAAGTTCTTGTAATTGGAATGTATTTTCTTAAACCACCCATAAGAACCATATTCTGACTTTTATCTGGTGAATATCCAACAAGAGGTTCCATTGAATGAATAACAGATCCGGATCCCAAGAACAATAAAGCTTTCGAATAAGCATGAGTGATCAAATGGAATAAAGCAGCTTGATAAGAACCTATACCTAGAGCTAACATCATATAACCCAATTGAGACATTGTAGAATAGGCTAAGCTTCTTTTAATATCTCTCTGAGCAAGAGCTAAAGTGGCTCCTAAGAAGAGTGTTATTGTACCTATTAAAGAAATGAAACTCATTATCAAAGGTAGGGATATGAAAAGAGGAAGAAGTCGAGCTATAAGAAAAATCCCCGCAGCAACCATAGTTGCTGCGTGTATAAGAGCTGAAATGGGGGTGGGTCCTTCCATAGCATCGGGTAACCATACGTGAAGAGGGAATTGTGCCGATTTCGCAACTGCACCAAGGAAAAATAAAAAAGCACACAAAATAGTAAGCAAGGAGTTAATCCCATTATTAGGAATCCAGTTATTAGCTATTTTAAACAAATCCCGAAACTCTAAACTACCTGTTATCCAAAAAAAACCTAAAATTCCTAATAACAGACCAAAATCCCCTACACGATTAGTTACAAAAGCTTTTTGACAAGCACTCGCTGCAATTGGCCGTGTAAACCAAAAGCCTATCAATAAATAGGAACACATTCCCACAAGCTCCCAAAAAAAATAAATTTGTATCAAATTGGAACTAGTAACCAAACCCAACATGGAAGTATTGAAAAAACTTATATAAACAAAAAATCTCAAATATCCCTCATCGTGAGACATATAATCGTCACTATAAATAAGAACCAGGATTCCTACAGTAGTAATTAGTATTAACATAATAGAAGTAAGCGGGTCGATTAAGTATCCAAATTCTAAGGAAAAATCATTATTGACGGTCCAAGACCATAGATATTGATAGATAGAACTTCCATTTATTTGTTGAATAGACAGGTGAACTGAGAATACCATAGCTATACTTAAAAGTAAAACACTAGGAAAAGTCCATATGCGACGAAGATTTTTTGTTGCTGTCGGAATAAGAAAAAGTCCAAACCCCATTGACATAATAACTGGAAGTGGGAGAAGAGGGATTACCCATGCATATTGATATGTATGTTCCATAAGAAAAGAAATTGCAATTTTTACTTGAAATTTATACTTCAATTTTATAGAAAAATTGAAAAAAAGTTTCCGATTCACCAAACTAATTCTTATCTATTTCTGAAGGAAAAAAAAGAAAAAAAAAATACTAGAATTCTTAATTTTTCACAAATTTTCTCATTGAAACAATCAAAAAATAAGAATAGGTTTAGTTGGTTAAATTCAAAAAGTTAATGAAATAACTTCGTTACCTAGTTATTACCTAAAGAAGGACATTTATTAAAATACAAAAAAAGATTGAATCATTTTACTTTAATATTTTTTTCTATTAAAATGAAGCAGCTCCCCTGTTTCGTAACTCAAATTGATTGAATTCCAATTAAAACCTATGTTTATATGTTTATAGGAAATTCTCGAATATTCCTTACTTCATATAGAAATGAAATCCTAATGACTCGAATTACCTAAGTTTTCGAATGTCTTGTTTAAGAGACTAAGTATTTTTTTGTTTTGATTGGAATTCAATTATGGAATACCATTCTGAACTTAATTAACTATTTGAATTTTCCCTTCCTTTTATCTTCCCATCTTATATGGGGGATAGGCCCCCATACCTTATATCTGTATATGGAGTATACTTGATATATAAATTGATTTAAATAGAAAACCTTTGTATATATTCTATATTATTAAAACAAAGTCTAAAAAATATATATAATATGCTAAAAAACTCTTGTCTTATCTGCATTAGCCAAAATGAAGTAAAAAAGAATTCAGAATTTCAATATCTTTTAGTATCTAAATATAAATACTAAGAAAAAGAAGAAAGATGGATTGATTTGCAGCAATAGATGTCTTTCACATACAACTAGAAAAAAGTAATCTCCTTTTTGAATGGCAGTTCCAAAAAAACGTACTTCGATGTCAAAAAAGCGTATTCGTAAAAATCTTTGGAAGAAAAAGACTTTTTTTTCCATAGTACAAGCTTATTCTTTAGCAAAATCAAGATCATTTTCTGGCGTCAGCGAGCATCCAAAACCAAAGGGTTTTTCTCGGCAACAAACAAACAAATAATAAGGTTTTGGGATAATATGAATTGACCTATCCCAAAAAAATTCCAATTATTTAATATGAATAATTAGGATTAATTAATGAATGTACTTTTATGTGTCGAATTCCTCGGTACAATATTCTTAGAACTAACCTCTCTGATATATAGAACAAAGGTTTTTGGTATACTGTGGCCTAAATATTCTTTTCCTATCAATGAACTTTTCGTAATAGAATCCGTATAATAAATAAAATAAAGGGATTCTATTATGAAAAGTAGAGTATTCCTGCAATAAGACTTACAACTTCTACCTATCTTATCCTAAATTCACAAAAAAATTAGTTCTATATTGCAACTGAGAAAAAACTGTTCCAACTCTTTCAAACTTTGTTTCTATTGGGCAAAGCAAGAGTTTTTTTGTTAAAAAATTCGCAAGGATACTACCAAACGAAGTCTATTTTAATGAAGATTCTAATGTCCTAAATTCTATGGACTCTTCCAATCTCGACGATTCGCGAGAAAATAACTAATATTCTTTTAAGTTACCTGTTATTTCAACTTAGCCGCCATGGTGAAATTGGTAGACACGCTGCTCTTAGGAAGCAGTGCTCAAGCATCTCGGTTCGAGTCCGAGTGGCGGCAGTCTCGAAAAAGAATACAATAGATTATAAAATGGATTCAATTCGAAATTTCCAATTTTGTAATGGGACCTTCTCCTTATGCTATTTGCAACTTTAGAACATATACTAACTCATATTTCTTTCTCAACAATTTCAATTGTGATTACGATTCATTTGATAACCTTATTAGTTCGTGAACTTGGGGGATTACGTGATTCGTCAGAAAAAGGAATGATAGCTACTTTTTTCTCTATAACAGGATTCTTAGTTTCTCGTTGGGCTTCTTCGGGACATTTTCCATTAAGTAATTTATATGAGTCATTGATCTTCCTTTCATGGGCTCTGTATATTCTTCATATGATTCCTACGATACAGAACTCTAAAAATGATTTAAGCACAATAACCACGCCGAGTACTATTTTAACGCAAGGCTTTGCCACGTCGGGTCTTTTAACTGAAATGCATCAATCCACAATACTAGTACCTGCTCTACAATCTCAGTGGTTAATGATGCATGTCAGTATGATGTTACTAAGCTATGCGACTCTTTTGTGCGGATCCTTATTATCCGCCGCTCTTCTAATCATTAGATTTCGAAAGAATTTAGATTTCTTTTCGAAAAAGAAAAAAAATGTTTTAAGTAAAACATTTTTCTTTAATGAGATTGAATATTTCTATGCAAAAAGAAGTGCTTTAAAAAGCACCCTTTTTCCTTCATTTCCAAATTATTACAAATATCAATTAATTGAGCGTTTGGATTCTTGGAGTTATCGTGTCATTAGTCTAGGATTTACCCTTTTAACCATAGGTATTCTTTGTGGAGCAGTATGGGCTAATGAGGCGTGGGGATCCTATTGGAATTGGGATCCTAAAGAAACTTGGGCATTTATTACTTGGACCATATTTGCAATTTATTTACATAGTAGAACAAATCCAAATTGGAAGGGTACGAAGTCAGCATTTGTAGCTTCCATAGGATTTCTTATAATTTGGATCTGTTATTTTGGTATCAATCTATTAGGAATAGGTTTACATAGTTATGGTTCATTTACATTACCCATCTAAATGATTACATAACATAAAACCTTAATGAAATGGAAAAACTTCCATTTTTGTGTTTGATTTGAGAACCCCTTGAACGCCTTCTCAAAGGGTTCTCAAAAATTCGAGATAGATCTAATTAGACTCTTTTCTTTTTTTCTGAATTTTTTAGTATTTCCACTATGGAATATAGAGGGGACTAGTAGAAGAAAAAAAGAAAATCCTATTTAGGATAATAATTGGATAACAGAGCCTCTACCCTGTCAACGGATAGCGAGAGAACAAAATCTGGATAAATACCAATTCCTATTACTGGTAAAAAGATACAGATTAAAAGAAAGAGTTCTCGCGGCCCAGAATCCAAAAAATTTTCGTTTGGAACATGAAATAACTTGTATCCATAGAACATCTGTCGTAACATAGATAATAAATAAATAGGAGTTAATATCATTCCAATTGCCATTACAAAAGTAATTAGCATTTTTGGCATTAACAGAAATTTTGGACTAGTAATTAGTCCAAAAAATACTACTAATTCCGCAACAAAACCGCTCATTCCTGGTAAGGCAAGAGAAGCCATTGAAAAGCTACTAAACATGGTAAAAATTTTCGGCATTGGGATAGAAACCCCTCCCAGTTCTTCGAGATAAACAAGGCGCATTCTATCACAAGCCGTTCCCGCTAAGAAAAAAAGTGTAGCACCAATAAATCCATGGGATAATATTTGTAAAATAGCTCCATTGAGTCCAATGTTGGTTATGGAACCAATTCCTATAATAATGAAACCCATGTGAGAGACGGAGGAGTAGGCTATTCTTTTTTTGAAATTTCGTTGACCAAGAGAAGTTGAAGCTGCATAGATTATTTGCATCGCTCCTATTATTACTAACCAAGGGGAAAATAGATAATGAGCATGAGGTAACAATTCCATATTGATCCGAATCAATCCGTATGCTCCCATCTTTAGTAGGATTCCCGCTAAAAGCATACATGTACTGTAATGCGCTTCCCCATGGGTATCTGGTAACCACGTATGTAGGGGTATAATCGGCAATTTGACAGCATAAGCAATAAGGAAGCCAAAATAAAATAGTATTTCCAATGTTGCAGGGTATGATTGATTAATTAATCTTTCCAAATCTAATCTTGGTTCGTTGGAACCGTATAAGCCCATACCTAGAACTCCGATTAAGAAAAAAATGGAACCACCTGCAGTATACAAAATAAACTTTGTAGCTGAATAGAGACGCCTCTTCCCCCCCCACATGGATAAAAGTAAGTAAACAGGAATTAATTCCAACTCCCACATGATAAAAAAAAGTAAAAGGTCTCGCGAAGAAAATAATCCTATTTGACCGCTATACATTGCTAGCATCAGGAAATAGAATAATCGGGAATTCCGGGTAACTGGCCAAGCTGCTAAAGTAGCTAAAGTAGTCATAAATCCTGTCAATAAAATAGATCCTAATGAAAGTCCATCGATTCCCAATCTCCAGTGGAAATCGAAGACATCTATCCATTTAGAATCCTCTTTTAATTGGATTAAGGGATCCTCCAATTGGAAATGATAACAGAATGCATAAGTCATTAGAAGGAATTCTAATAAACAAATAGACATAGTATACCACCTAACGATTTTGTTTCCCCTATGGGGTAAAAAGAAAATTAATGAACCCGCAAATATCGGCAAAACAACAAGTATTGTTAACCAAGGAAAAGAACTCATGATAAAGTGATAAAGGCAAGATACGTTTTGACCAGAAAAGCCCGTGCTCGATTATTTTGAGCACAGGCTTCTTCGGTAAAGAGGAATCAGACGATTCAAGTGGAATTTTTTGTAACGTATCAATAAGATAGAGCCATGCTGCGGGTTGTTTCAGGTCCTAAATAAACGCGGACACTTAAAAAATCTGTTGGGCAGGCGGATTCGCATCTCTTACAACCCACACAATCTTCGGTTCTCGGCGCAGAAGCAATTTGCTTGGCTTTACATCCATCCCAAGGTATCATTTCTAATACATCTGTTGGACAAGCTCGTACACATTGAGTGCATCCTATACATGTATCATAAATTTTTACGGAATGTGACATTGGGTCTATAAATTTTCCTTTTCAACATAAAAATTTTCGATCTGGTAAAAATGAAATTAGTACTATATCAATCAAATGTATTGTAGACACCAGACGAAGCAATGGTTTATCCAAACTTCAACAAATAATGCAATATATTTCTTAATCCGTTTGTGAGAAAGCGTGAAAAGAGCCAAGAGACTTGAATTTTGGGCTTCAACAATCATAATTATACGAATTGTATATACGAATTCGAATTAGCCAATAAATTGGCTATCGTCTTTTCAATATAAATTATTGCAATATTCAAATTGCAATATCAATGAATTGCAAAAATTCAACTAAGTAAAAATGAATACTATGGAATAACCTACTCAAAAAATAGATATTCTCAAATAATAATAAGAAAATAGTATTCATTTCTATTCATCTTAATATTTCATATTATTATTATATGTGTCCCTTTGTTTAGAAGATTCTATGTCTAATTATTCAAAAAATTAGATTGATTGATACGAGTTGATTTCCTGTTACGATGGATGGAAGAAAGAATGGATAATCCAATAGCTGCTTCAGCAGCCGCAAGGGCTATAACAAAAATTGCGAAAATGTCTCCTTTTAATTGTCGACTATCAAATAGATCAGAAAATGTTACGAGATTTAGATTAATTGAATTCAGTATAAGTTCAAGGCATATTAGAGCTCTAACCATATTTCGGCTTGTGATCAATCCATAGATACCAATCGAAAATAAATAGACACTCAAAAAAAGTACATGCTCAAACATCATTAACTAACTCCTTATCAATCTCGATTCATTTCAATATGAGGACAAGAATTGAACCGATTGAATTAATTAGAATAGAACAATTACACAACAAAAGAGAAAAAAAGGTATTTGTTGGCAGTAGATGGGTTTTACTAAATCAAAATTGTGGTTCTTTAGTTATTTTTTTTAGATTTGAAATTCTAAGAATTTTGACTCATTCTAAGTATTTCTTATTGCCGAGCCATAGTAATTGCACCTATTAAAGAAACTAGAAGAATTATGGAAATGAGTTCAAATGGAAGATAAAAATCGGTTGCTAAATGAATCCCAATTTGTTGAACGTTATTTATGAGACCCTGTTCTACTATTTGGTTTGATCTTGTAGTCCAAAGAATTCCATACCATGACGTATCTGGGATAGTAGTCATTAGTGAAAAAGGAATAGTTATACAAACGAGTGAAGTGAACCCATCTCCAATAGTCCCAAAATTCTTATCTTTAGACCATTCTGAGCCATTTACGAACATTACGGCAAATATGATCAAGACATTTATAGCTCCCACATAAATAAGAAGTTGTGCCACAGCTACAAAGTAGGAATTCAATAAAATATAGAATAAGGATATACAAACAAGAACTAATCCTAGCGAAAAAGCAGAAAAAGTTGGGTTGGTAAGTAATACCACCCCTAGACCCCCTAGTAGAAGAACAAATCCCCCAAACAGCACAAGAATTTCATGTATTGGCCCAGGTAAATCCATTATGGATAAGAAGAAATTAATAGTATAAAATTTTTCATGAACTGACTAAAACTAAAAGATTCAAGGAAGAAAAAAGGGATTAGGGTATTTTTTTGTATATTGTATATAAGTTCTTTCTATAGTTAGAAATCACATCACGAAAATCTACTTTGATTTAAAATCTGGAATAATTTGCAATAAGCAGTAGGTATTCGTTTTTCTTTCTAGTTAGTAAAGAACTTTTGGATTCTAACAAAAAAATTCTAGTAATCAGTAATCGTTCTTGAATTCCAAGATTTTTCTTCGTCTATTTTACTTTGAGTTGAATTCCTAATTGTTTGAATTGTGTAATCTCCCATTATGGAGATTGGTAACCGACTCAAAGCAATTTGATTGTAATTCAATTCATGACGATCATAAGTAGAAAGTTCATATTCTTCAGTCATTGATAAACAGTTTGTCGGACAGTACTCAACACAATTACCACAAAATATACAAACTCCGAAATCAATGCTATAATTAAGCAATTGTTTCCTTTTAATATCCTTTTCAAATCTCCAATCCACAAGGGGTAGATCTATAGGGCATACGCGAACACATACTTCACAAGCAATACATTTATCAAATTCAAAGTGGATTCGCCCCCGGAAACGCTCCGATGTTATTGATTTTTCATAGGGGTAGTGAATCGTTATAGGTAAACGATTTGTGTGGGATAAGGTAATTATGAAACTTTGACCAATGTACCTTGCTGCGCGTATTGTTTGTTGACCATAACTCATGAACCCAGTTACCATAGGGAACATATTCGAAATATCTATGAAAAAGGTATGTTTCTTTCTCTTGTTTGAGAGAACTTTTGTGTTGAAAATATTCTTACTGTTATTGTATTTTCTTATTTTATAGTGAAACAAGTTGGGAAGAAGTTGTTAATAAGAGATTGCCCAGGGAAATAGGTAAAAGAAATTTCCATCCAAGATTTAATAACTGATCCATTCTCATCCTGGGTAAAGTCCATCTTATTGTGATAGAAATGAAGAGAAATAAATAAGCTTTAGTTAATGTAATAAGGATACCCATTGTCATTTCTAAAATTCCAACCATTTTATTCATTTGGAAAAATCCAAAAAAGGATATATAGGGAATAGACAAATTCCACCCGCCTAAGTAGAGAACTGTTACAAATAAAGAGGAAACTAATAAATTTAGGTAAGAAACAAGATAAAATAAACCATATTTGATACCAGAATATTCGGTTTGATAACCTGCTACTAATTCTTCCTCTGCTTCTGGTAAATCAAAGGGTAATCTTTCACATTCCGCCAAAGAAGAAATTAGAAAAACCAGAAAACCTATAGGCTGACGCCAAAGATTCCACCCAAAAAAACCATATTTTGACTGTGCTTCAACTATATCAACTGTACTTGAACTGTTGGATAATCATAGTCGACGATAACATCACAGTTCCCACCGCTATTCCAAAACCGTACATGAAACCTTAGTTTCATACGGCTCCTCTATGATCAGAAAAAGGGAAAGTACTGTTTCATTTCGTTATTATCTTCTTGGGCGTAGTTAGAATTATCTAAGATAAAATCGATTTCAACGTCCTAAATTAGACCAAAGGAATTCTGTCTGCTAGAATAATAAAAAACGCTTCTGAATTCATCTCATCCTTTAGTACTTTTTATTTGTTCAGCAATAACTTAATCTTGGAATAAAACACTCGTTATAACAATTAATAAATGAAAAGAATTGGGTATTAGTTCATGAAGAATTCTGTATGAATATGGATAAACGACGGAAAGAATAAATAAGGATCTTTTTTTTGTATTACATTCCATATCTTTTGTCCTATTCTTCTTTCCCCGGGGGGGTATTTAAAAAGAAAAAAGGAATAAAGGGTTAATTCGTTCTTGATAGCCATTTCCTTAACAAGTGAATGGGAACATACTCTGGATCGGAATCCGAAGAAAGTACTACTTGCTCATTTCCACCAATTTCAAGTCCTTATTATGATTCCTTTTATGAGGAAAAATATCTAATGCCTTAGATTCCCTCATTACTAATCCTTTATGTACTTTAGTGTTCCTAATCCCTCACTAACTTTTGATGGATTCCCTTATGATTACAACTTTCTGTATCGGGAATCCCTTATTATTGCCCGCTTCAAGTCAAAAAATCTCAACCTTGGGGTAAAGAATTTACACTGCTTATGTTTACTTCCATTTTTTCTTGTACGTAGGAAATGAGATTTTTTCCTTTTTACTACAAATTAATAAGCAGTTTTGTTTCACTCATATAGCTATCTAGTTTAACTTACTAACCCGAACATAGAATAAGAAAAGGAAGATAAATATTCAATGAATTTCAGAGGAAAAAAAAAGATCCTATTTTAACGAATCGCACGTAGAGATATTGCTAGTACACAAAAAGTTAATGGGATTTCATAACTAATAGATTGAGCAGCAGCTCGTAGACCGCCTGAAAAAGAATATTTATTATTTGAGCTATATCCTGCCATAAGAAGACCAATAGGAGCAATACTTGAAATGGCAATCCATAAAAAAACACCAATACTAAGATCGGCTAAAACAAAGCGATATCCCAAAGGAATAACTAAAAAACTTAATAAAATGGATATGACTGCTATAGACGGTCCAATGCTAAATAAGGGAATATCCCCTCGGGATGGCAAGATATCTTCTTTAAAAAGTAGCTTAGTTCCATCTGCTATAGCTTGAAGCAGTCCCAGGGGGCCAGCATATTCAGGACCAATACGTTGTTGTATCGATGCGGATATTTCTCTTTCTAACCACACAATTACGAGTACTTCTATTGTGATTCCCAGTAAGAGGGTCAAAATGGGTAGAATCCATATCAGTCCATAGACTTCTTTTAATAATTCCAAGTTCGAAAAAGAATTGATACCTTCTACCTGTACCCTGTCTATTATCATTTCAACGATCAACTTCTCCCATAATGATATCTATACTACCTAATATCGTCATGATATCAGCCAATTTCATTTTTTTGACTAGCTGAGGGAGAATTTGCAAATTAATAAAACCGGGTGGACGAATTTTCCATCTCCAGGGGAAAAGACTATCATCTCCTACCAGATAAATTCCTAATTCACCTTTTGGAGCTTCCACTCTTACATAAAGCTCTTGCTTTGACAATTCAAAATTGGGCGAAGGTTTTTTACCAAGAAATCGATATTCAAAATCATTCCATTCGGAATTCTTTGCTTTCTTAAAGCGTCGGACTTCTAAATTCTCATAAGGGCCTCCAGGAATTTTCTCTACAGCCTGTTGAATAATTTTGATTGATTCTCTCATTTCACCAATTCGTACTAAATAGCGAGCTAACGAATCCCCTTCTTTTTGCCATTGGACTTTCCAATCGAATTGATTGTAAGACTCGTAAAGATCAACTTTACGAAGATCCCATTGTATTCCAGAAGCTCGTAACATAGGGCCCGATAAGCCCCAATTTACAGCTTCTTCTCCGCTAATAAAACCGACCCCTTCAACTCGTTCTAAAAAAATGGGGTTCTGTGTAATAAGTTGTTGATATTCAATAACTCCTCGTAAAAAATAATCACAGAAATCTAAACATTTATCGATCCATCCATAAGGCAGATCGGCAGCAACTCCTCCGATGCGAAAGTAATTATGCATCATTCGCATACCTGTAGCAGCTTCAAATAGATCATATATTAATTCTCTCTCTCTAAAAATATAAAA